TATTATATATAATATATATTGATAGAATATATATTGCTATTGAGTATGTATGTCCAATTTTAATCGGTCTCAATTGATCCCTTGTTACTGCTCATAAGATAAGTAATAGTTAGGGGTAGGGATGACAGGATTTGAACCCGTGACATTTTGTACCCAAAACAAACGCGCTACCAAGCTGCGCTACATCCCTTTCAATTGGTTTACAGTGTCATTGTAAAGAATCTTTGTCTTGTTTTCCACATCTTTATTTTTTCCGTTGAGATATATAAATTATCCTGCCATTTTTATCTTTTTAGTTTCATATCGTATAACATATAATATTAATTAAAATTTAAATTTAAATAATATTAAATATTTATTAAAATTAATAATTAAAATTATAAAATAATAATAAAATAATAATAATAAAAGACTTATATAACTTATATACATATGAAATCCCCCTAAAAAAAAATGAATATTTTTAGGGAATGCTCGGGCAGAGCAGAAATGGACCTATTTTTTTTGTTAAAAAAAATATCTAATGAATTGTTGTACATTTCAATTTGAATTAGGAATTCTGCGTACAAATACAAGTGGTTATTAACTAAATAACCATCTGATCATAATCATATATGTAATTATGTATTACAAATTACAATAAAGAATAAGAATTAAGAAAAAAGAAGGAGGATTTTAAATGCGAGATCTAAAAACATATCTCTCCGTGGCACCCGTGGTAAGTACTCTATGGTTCGGGGCTTTAGCAGGTCTATTGATAGAGATCAATCGTTTATTCCCGGATGCATTGATATTCCCCTTTTTTTCATTCTAGTTATTGACACGGGAAGGGGTGAAGAAGGTTCGAGATACAATCAAATATCTGTGATTAATCCCCCCTCCTTTTTTTTTTTAGAATTGGAATAAGTTAGAAAAGAGAAAGAATAAAGCCGGATTCGGCCTCAGTGAAACTCGGAATTCGGTCCAGGCTTCAATTGAATTTAATTAATAATAAATTCCAAATTCAATTAATAATCAATTCAATTTCTATTAAATAATAGAGTGAGACCAGAAATGGAAATGTAATGGCTAGGCGGGGCAACAATATCATACAGGATACTTAAATGAAAACTGAAATACTGTACTGTGATTCTAAATATAGTTAGAAATCTTTGTATTACTTAATTATTACTATACTATATTGATTGGAACGAAATCCTTCATAATTTGATTTCGAGTTAGCAACTTCTATTTATTTTTCGTTCCTTTCTTATTCTTCGCTTCGAATCGTAAAATAGAAGAGTTAAGTGAATCAAAAACCCAAAGGAGGTTCATGGCCAAGGGTAAAGATATCCGAGTAACGGTTATTTTGGAATGTACCAGTTGTGTTCGAAACAGTGTTAATAAGAAATCAACGGGTATTTCCAGATATATTACTCAAAAGAATCGACACAATACGCCTAGTCGATTGGAATTGAGAAAATTCTGTCCCTGTTGTTGCAAACATACGATTCACGGGGAGATAAAGAAATAGAAAAAATCGATCGCTTGTGTGGCACCCCTCCAAGGAACATGAAAAATTATATATTTTTTTATATTTTTTGTTATATATAAAATTTGTTATATATAAAATTAAAAAAAAATATAAAAAAATAAAAATATATAAATATATAATTAATAATTTTGATAATTAAAAATAAATTAAAAAGAATAAAAAATAGAAACAAAACAAATCCTATTTCTTACAAAATAGGATTTTCGGGATAAGGAATAAACAAATCATGGATAAATCTAAGCGACTCTTTCTTAAATCCAAGCGATCTTTTCGTAGGCGTTTGCCCCCGATCCAATCGGGGGATCGAATTGATTATAAAAACATGAGTTTAATTAGTCGATTTATTAGTGAACAAGGAAAAATATTATCTAGACGGGTGAATAGATTGACCTTAAAACAACAACGATTAATTACGATTGCTATAAAACAAGCTCGTATTTTATCTTCGTTACCTTTTCTTAATAATGAAAAACAATTTGAAAAAAGCGAGTCGGCCGCTAGAACTACTGGTCTTAAAACAAAAAAAAAATAGGGTTACTCTTCAATTGAATTCAAATTCCAATCTAAACTCAAATCAAATGTGGATTGATGTTTTGTTCGAAAACTACGACAATCCAATTTTGATTATCGTGTTGTAAGAAAAAAGAGAATCGGTGAAGAAGAATAAATCTTTTTTTTATTGAACGTGGTTGCTCATTTTGACGACTTTATCATATGATTATATTTTATCATCCAAATCTATACTCTACCTTCCCGGAGTTCAGTCTCCGGGGAATTTTTATTTTATGATATCATTGGAAATCATATAAAGACAATTCCTATTTAATATAGCTATTTGTGCAAGTATTTTACGATTAAGAAGCAACTGCCTCTTGTACAGATTATACATAAGTCTACTATAACTACAGTATACCCCATTTTTATTCTCACGAATTACTGCATTTATTCGACTGATCCACAAACGACGAAAATCTCTTTTTTTCCTATCTCTATCCCGATGAGCCGAAACCAAAGCTTTTATTTTCTGTTGAGTAATAGTCCGAGTAAGTCTTGAATGAGCCCCTCGAAAGCTTGATGTAAATAAACGAATTTTTGTCCTACGTTTCCGAGCTATATATCCTCGTTTAATTCTGGTCATTGAATAAATGAAACTTTGATGAATAATTAATTCTTTGATGAATAACTATTTGATTTCTTTTCTTTCAGTTATTCTTTTCCCTTTACTAGTAATAATAAAAACGGATTCTTCCAATGTATAAAATAAAAAATTCCAATGGCTTTTGCTACTATAACCTTCCCAACCACTATTTTCTTTTTATTTCTAAGCATTTAACCTCGAAATAAAAAATTGTATTGATACTAGGTATCAAAAAACCATATTCAATAAAATAAAAATGGATAAAGAAATAGTGGATTCCATCGTTTCTATGGTTACTTCTTAAACGGCGAGGTCCTCTCTATACACCGGAGCCCCTTCCCTCATTTAATCAATGCTATTGTTAACTTGTACAGTTCACACTCTTTGGCTCTACCCATGAAATATCTAGTAATAGGTCTTTCACAACGAAATCTAACTATACAGTAACGGTATTTAAGTATGAAGATTAGCTGGGTAGCTGACCCTGTTAGTCCGTTCTTTCAAGAAAGAATAAGTGCATAATCTTTCCACTTTTTAATTTTTAAATAGGATTTCCCCTGCTTAATGGATAACCATTTGCTACCAATGGGGAAGTCTTTCTCATCTGAAATTGCAAATTGAGGTGATTGGATTTGCACCAACGGAAACCATAAATTTGATACACAATAGAAGGATATATATTATTAATATCTTTTTTTTTTTAAGATAGTGAATGGAGTTCTTCCATTCTATCCTAACCGATCACTGATATTGGAATAATTTATTTCCTTTCTTTTGTCTTAGTCCATGATCGGAACGAGTCGCACATACACCCTAGTACATGTTCCTCGGCGCTGAGGGCATCCCCGAAGAGCGGGGGATTTCGTGACATTTCTGATTGGCTGTCTTGTGTTTCTAATAAGTTGTTTAATAGTTGGCATGTTGAATCGTATACATAATGAGCTGGTTTAGATCAATCCTAACCCGATGATTATGAATTCCTTATATTCTATATTAATAGATTAATTAATAGAGATATTATATTAAATCCGGTAAGAAGATAAAATCTCAATCAAATTGTGTATTTGCGTGGAATCCCTGTTAATTTTTTATTCAACCGCTACAAGATCAACAATTCCATGAGCTTGGGCTTCTGCTGCTGACATAAAAACATCCCTTTCCATGTCTTCGGATACAACCCATAAAGGTTTGCCCGTTCTTTGTCCATAAACCCTTGCGATAATTTCGCGCACTTTAAGTAGTTCTTCCGCTTCCAGGATAAATTCTACCGTTTGTGCCTCATAAAAAGAACTAGCGGGTTGATGGATCATTACCCTGATGATATAACATAATAAAAGGTTCCTCTATCTCGCACGATAAGGCGAGAGAGATAAAGAATAATAAAAAACAAAGATAGAATTGAACAACCGTACAGGCATCTTTTGCGTATTGCATACGGCTCTACTATGGAATTTATTTTTACCTTCCATCGAAGAAATAGAAAATATAGAGGGTCTATCAGACCTAGATCGGTAAATGATCCAATAACCACCCTTCCTTTTTTTGTTTTGGAGTAGTTAAAAAATACTATGATGGTTCCGTTGCTTTATTATTTCGTCTGTTATTCAGCAATCCCAAAGTTTCTTTTTTTTTTTATTTTCCTTTCATAACATAAATATTGTTAAAAGCTTTCCGGTGTGAAAACAAAAAAGTTTGTGACGCTGAAATAGGTTCCTGATAGATCAGATAAAATCAGAAATACCCGTTTTCTCATACTACTCTTTCGATACATAATCGAATGGTTTTGAAAAAAAAAACAAAAAAATTTCGCATATCGAATTCGAAGTGCCATGCTATTATTACTTAATATTCATATGGCGAAGGCATAGTCTTCTTTTTTTTTTTCTCAAATAAAAGACTCATTGGCGCCAAGCGTGAGGGAATGCTAGACGTTTGGTAATTTCTCCTCCTGCCAGAATAAAAGATCCCATTGAAGCGGCTAATCCCATGCATACTGTCTGTACATCTGGTTGCACAAATTGCATAGTATCATAAATGGCGATTCCGGGTATTACCCATCCACCCGGAGAATTTATAAACAAATACAAATCTTTGGTATCATCCTCTATACTGAGATATACCATAAGGCCAATAAGTTGATTTGATACCTCACTATCAATCCCTTGGCCTAAAAAAAGTAGTCTTTCTCGATAAAGTCGGTTGATTAGGATAAAATTTTATCCCTTAGGAGCCGTACATGCACCTTTTGATGCATACGGTTCACCAAAAATTGAGAAAAAGAATCAATGTGTAGATTTCAACCCTCTTTCTTTTTTCATAGCAGACTCT